CCCCTTTTTCTTTACGTAGTATTTTTCTTACTATACCTGTTGACGTAGCATTATAGACCGTATTGTTACTCTTACTACCATCAGGATAGATCTGTCCCCTTCCTCGGTTTCCCCCTACATATATGGGATATTTTAAGAAATGAACGTCTTTCTTCGTAGCAGGATCGGGGGAAAGAATGGGAAAGACGATTTCACTATATTTCTGACCGGGAACAGGGCCTATCACAAGAATATTTTTTTTATCGGGACGATAACTCTGAAAAGAGAGATTTCCTATCTTTTCTTTCAACTCAGGAGAAATACGGTCGGGCGGCGCTAATTCGAATCCCTCGGGCAAAATAAGAACAGCACCCACATTTAACCCTCCCTTTTTCCCATTAGCAAGAACTTGTTTCAGTTGCATATCATAAGGAATTCGAAGAACTGCTTCAAATACAGTATCGGGAAGCACAGCTTGGGGAACTTCAATATCCACGGGCTTATTAGCTAAATGGCAATTGGCACATACAATTCGTCCGGTTGCTTCTCGTGGGTTTTCATAACCCTGCTGCGCAAAAATGGGATATGCATTTGAAATAGATGTCCGAGTTATTACATATATCATGATCGATACAGAAATAGATCGAATCATCTGTTCCTTTACCCAAGAAAAAGTATTTCTATTTTCCATGTCCAATCGCAGATCCCAGAATTTCTACAATAAATTAGATAGGTAGCTAAGCTAATCTAGTTCCCTATACACGAGTCTGTTGTCATTCTACTGCAACAGTTGTACTGGAATGATGAATACCTTGAGCAGGTAGAAATAGAAAGAATTTTGCTAAAAAGGAAAAGGGCTTTCTTTCTAAAAGAAGAAAGATGCTAATTTGATTAATATCAGGAGATCAAATGAGTTTATGCTTCACTAATTGAATGATAAATGACTACAAGCGAAGGAGATAGACGGTTTAAATAAAAAAAGACCCAAAATTTCAAACATGTATCTAGAATCACTGGAAAACTACAAACAAAAATAGTGAAAATTAGCTCGTTAGGAGCCCATCCAAGATCATTGTAGACCCAACGAATTAGTAGTTCCCAACCGCGGGTGGAGTGAAATCCAACAAAAAAATCAGTAACTAAAAGAATACTAAAAGCTTTTATTGAGTCATTTAAGTTATAGAAGAATTCCTGAACCCAAGAATTCAAAATGACAAGTTCCTCTTTACCCAGAAAAAAAGAACCACTTAGAATAGCCAAACAGATTATATTTGTCGAGAAATGCAAAATGATATGGAGATGATCCTCATTATCTATTTTGGCCAATTGTATTATTTCCTTGTGTATTCCTATAGGAGGTTTTTGTACATGTGTCTTCGGTTTCTCTTTTATCATTTCGTCCAAGAGAAAAAGTTCTTCTAATTCTATGAATCTTTCTAGAACCTTTTTCTCTTGAATATCAGTTAAGAGAGTTTCGGATTGCCTGGTATTCCACCAATTCTTAATCCAAAGTTCCAGACATTTGTTAAAAGAAAAAGAGACCCCCCAGGGCAAAAGTACGATAAATACAAGATATAGGAAAGAAGGCAATGCTTTCTTTTTTTTCATTTTTGATCTGTAAATTGAGTTGTTAATGAATCCGCTCCATTCGCTGACTCTATTTCATTCGCTGACTCTATATGATATTTCTTTTTCTTTGAAGCAAAAATTCTATAACAAGGTTTGAGACCTTGTATATATTTCTCTTTTTTGTATACTAGTGGAATTTCATTGCATTGGGTTCTTTCTTAGATCTAGATGGAGTGGAATAGAGAAATAGAATAAAAAAAAGCGCTTTCGGATGAAAATGGAAGAATATTATGCCATCACTTGGACAAAACAAATTAGAAGCAATTTTCTCTTATCCTCGTTTGTTCCTTCCTTTAGATAAATACTCGAAAATTCCCTTACAATAACGAATCCAATTTCGAAGGGACCTCCTCCCCGTGTTGAGAAAATCTTCTTCCAATTCGTCCTCATTCAATTCATTTCAAAAAAATGCAATCGGTACTCAAAATACTTCAATTGGTACACGCAAGAAATAGGCCAATTCGGCAGCTTTTTGTTCTATTTCTCGTGGAGTAAAAAACTTCTCATCAGTACGAGTCAAGGGAATGACCCCCTGGCCCCGGATTTCCATATAAAGGATACGACGAGGATAAAGACCCTCTTTAACCTGAATTCTAATTGATTGGATATCCCGCATAAGGAATCGAAGGAAGACGCGACGTTTTATTCCAGGGAATCCCCAACGAAAAATGCACACTATTCCCTCTTTTCTATCGAATCGGTCATAACCACTGCCTACATTCCACAAAATAGTGCACCACAAGTAGGAGCTAATGAATAGGCCCGCGATTCCGTAGAAAGACATCACGACCCCCTGTGGAAAAAAAAGAATTTGTTGAGATGGAAGTACAGATATCATATTCTTACCAAGATAACTGGAAGCCCCAACCGATAAGAATCCTAGTGAACCTAGAAAAAGAATACAGGCCCAGAAAAAATTACCTCTTTTTCGAGAACCTTTTAGAAGTTCTATCCATATGTGTTCTGATCGCCAATTCATATTAGATATACTAAATCCAGCAGCGGTCGATTGAAATTGAGAGAATAAGCTAAATGATTTTGACTTTACTTTTTTTGATTCTGAAATCGCCTTCAGCAACGAGTACTCCTGTGAAATAATTGGTTAGATACATTGACTTTCTATTCAAAAAATATTCGTTGATCCACTTAAAATAAAACTCGCTATACCCGGCTCCGCATATGCATGCATTTATGCTCGTAGCCTATATCCGCATCCATAGCCGTTTTTCGTTTGTGTGTAGAAAGAACCACATACCCTACCATATTACTTACACTAAAAAATATCTGTATTATGATCCTGCGTGGAAATACATTGAGAAAATTCGCCCCCGTCGGTTCTAGACAATCTTATTTTTCTGCACATAAAGAAATAAAGAAGCCATTGCAATTGCCGGAAATACTAAGCCTACTAAAGGCACGAAAATAGAAGGTAAGTTAAAATCCGTCATAGAATAGGTGTCTCAATTCAAATTTACTATTTCTATCTATTCGAAAAATATCTTAAGATTCTTATAATATAATTAAGTATATCTATTATAAGGAATATTGACTATTGTATTTTTTAGTTTGCAAAATAAAGATTTTTTATAGAATACTAAAGTATTCTATAAAAAAAAATGAATGGAATGGATAATAAGAAAATTGCAAAAAAAGAGAACTAATTAAAAATTCAAAAGATTTGATTTTTCTTTTCCCGTCCTCACGGCCTTTCTATCCTTCTAATCGAACTTGAAATTGGATTCAAAAGAAAGCGATTGTGAAAATGAAATACCTCTTTCAGAATACCCTTTAAAAAAGGTCTCAGTACGACTTTTAGTCGAATGCGCCCATTTCGAATCCTAAATAAGTTTCGTCTACCTACTTCCACATGCAATACTTCTTCAACCACTCTCGGACCCCTACAAACGCAAGATGCGCGTCAGGTTTTGAAATAAGGATATCCCCCAGCCCCAGTATACCGAAACTCGCTCTTATCCTATCCCACCGGTTGTAAGGATTCATACATAGGGCTTTTTAGTTGATTGATAGTGCCATAAAGTTGAAGCTTTTTTAGACTTTTTTATTAAGCTGTAATTTCCTTCCTGCATACGCGGTCCTCTATTCTCTAGAAGCTCATACAATAATGCGCGGTAAAGGCGGAAAAATAGCATACTCAATCAAAATCAAAGGGCAAATTCTCTTACTTACTACAGATCTCATACTACCCCCTTAGACTTTTTAAGGCGATATACCACCCAAAGGGTATGAAAATGCCGGGTGGAGTTAGCTTTTCGATGAAGACCCGTCCCGTGCAGCGAAGTCCTATTAGTAAGACCCCGCGCAAGACGCAAGAATGGATTATAGAAGAATATTATTCCGAATACTCCTCCGGACGCGTATAGTAGCATTTCGATTCCTAATCTTTTTTCATTGATTCTTTCCCAATACAATAAATAAATACAAATATAGTATTTATTTATTGTATTATACCTTTATATATTCTAAATATATAGAATAGAGGAATCTCTATTTGTCAAGTCTCATGATCGTATCAAGATCCATTTTTATTCGGCTCAATCTTAAAAAAAAAAGATTGAGCCGAGTTTAATTGCAATCAATTAGAAGAATAAAGAAGAATTACTGCATTTTGTAACTGATTTTTTCTCTTTCTATTTCGCTTCTTTTTTATTTAGACCTTCTTTATATCTAGTTTTATCTACTTATCTAGTTTATCTACCGGCTCGAACTCGAATTTGATCGCCTTCCATACTTCACAAGCTGCGGCTAGTTCAGGACTCCATTTGCAAGCTGCTCGGATAATTTCATTACCTTCACGAGCAAGATCGCGTCCTTCATTACGAGCTTGTACACAAGCTTCTAAAGCCACCCGATTAGCTGCTGCACCAGGTGCATTTCCCCAAGGATGTCCTAAAGTTCCTCCACCAAATTGTAATACAGAATCATCTCCAAAGATTTCGGTCAGAGCTGGCATATGCCAAACATGAATACCCCCTGAAGCCACCGGTATAACACCTGGCATGGATACCCAGTCCTGAGTGAAAAAGATACCGCGAGCACGATCTTTTTCAATAAAATCATCGCGCAATAAATCAACAAAACCTAAAGTCATTTCGCGTTCCCCTTCTAACTTACCTACTACTGTACCGGCGTGGATATGATCTCCCCCAGACATACGCAATGCTTTAGCTAATACACGAAAATGCATACCATGATTTTTCTGTCTATCAATAACTGCATGCATTGCCCGGTGAATGTGAAGAAGTAGGCCATTGTCGCGGCAATAATGAGCCAAACTAGTATTTGCAGTGAATCCCCCAGTTAAGTAGTCATGCATTACAATAGGAGCCCCTAATTCCCTCGCAAATACAGCTCTCTTAATCATTTCTTCGCATGTACCTGCAGTCGCATTCAAGTAATGCCCCTTGATTTCACCGGTTTCGGCCTGTGCTTTATAAAGAGCTTCGGCACAAAAGACAAAACGGTCCCTCCAGCGCATAAATGGTTGTGAGTTTACGTTTTCATCATCTTTGGTAAAATCAAGTCCACCGCGTAGACACTCATAACACGCTCTACCATAATTTTTTGCGGATAATCCCAATTTTGGTTTAATAGTACATCCCAAAAAAGGACGGCCGTACTTGTTCAACTTATCCCTTTCAACTTGGATACCATGAGGCGGACCTAGGAAAGTTTTTGAATAAGTAGTGGGAATTCGCAGATCCTCCAGACGTAGAGCGCGTAGGGCTTTGAAACCAAATACGTTACCCACAATGGAAGTAAACATGTTAGTAACAGAACCCTCTTCAAATAGGTCTAATGGATAAGCTACATAAGCGATATATTGATTTTCCTCCCCAACAACGGGCTCGATGTGATAGCATCGTCCTTTGTAACGATCAAGACTGGTAAGTCCATCAGTCCAAACAGTTGTCCATGTACCAGTAGAAGATTCGGCAGCTACTGCAGCCCCTGCTTCTTCGGGCGGAACCCCCGGCTGAGGAGTTACTCGGAATGCTGCCAAGATATCAGTATCCTTGGTTTCATACTCCGGGGTGTAGTAAGTCAATTTATAATCCTTAACACCAGCTTTAAATCCAACACTTGCTTTAGTTTCTGTTTGTGGTGACATAAGTCCCTCCCTACAACTCATGAATTAAGAATTCTCACAACGACAGGGTCTACTCGATATGGATTAGGCGTAAATGAAACCTTTGCAAAAATCTTTTAAAACAAAAAGGATATTCAATTAATATCAACTCATTAAAGAAAATGGAGGGCATGCTTAAGTTAATGAATATGTTTCATTCATATATAATGCGTACACCCTGTGTATGTTCTATCCTATAGGAATTCTACTATAGGAATTCGATAGGAATTGAGTTGTTGTTATGGTAAGTTAACATGGTTCATTATTAAACCATGGATTTGATTCACCAAATCCATCATTATTGTATACTCTTTGATAGATATAGCGCAACCCAAATCAATCCCTAATCCTTATTTTACAAGTTCTTAATAGGCCCCTTTCTTATTTTGAATGTAAATACCTAAATACTAAGAAAATTCTCTGTTGACAGCAATCTATGCTTCACAGTAGTATATATTTTGTATATCGAAGTCCTAGATAGGAAAGTAGAGTAGGGACAGATCCTCCACAAAAGGCGAAATGTATATGAAAAAAAGATTGATTGAACTTTCCAACGGACTCATTCCATGAGTAAATGATTGAATGGGATTCGCTTGGGCAACGAAATCAAGTCCTGGTCCCCTTTTCTCTCTTATTGAATTAACTAATTCATTTCCTTTTGACTTTCGGATTTTTGGCTCTTTTTTTGGATTTGATTTGGCATTATTCAACAAGAAAAAAAGCAAAATTTCGACAAATTCCTTTTTTTTTGAAAATTATGTGATAATTATGAGAACCAATCCTACTACTTCTCGTCCCGGGGTTTCCACAATTGAGGAAAAAAGCACAGGGCGTATCGATCAAATTATTGGGCCCGTGCTGGATATCACTTTTCCCCCAGGCAAGTTACCTTATATTTATAACGCTTTGGTAGTCAAGAGTAGAGACACTGCCGGTAAGCAAATTAATGTGACTTGTGAGGTACAACAATTATTGGGAAATAATCGAGTTAGAGCTGTAGCTATGAGTGCTACAGACGGGTTGATGAGAGGAATGGAAGTGATTGACACGGGAGCTCCTCTCAGTGTTCCAGTCGGTGGAGCTACTCTCGGACGAATTTTCAACGTTCTTGGGGAACCTATTGACAATTTGGGTCCTGTAGATACTAGTGCAACATTCCCTATTCATAGATCTGCGCCTGCCTTTATCGAGTTAGATACGAAATTATCCATCTTTGAAACAGGTATTAAGGTGGTCGATCTTTTAGCTCCTTATCGACGTGGGGGAAAAATCGGACTATTTGGGGGGGCTGGAGTAGGGAAAACAGTACTCATCATGGAATTAATCAACAACATTGCTAAAGCTCATGGAGGCGTATCCGTATTTGGCGGAGTAGGGGAACGGACTCGTGAAGGAAATGATCTTTATATGGAAATGAAGGAATCCGGAGTAATTAATGAAAAAAATATTGAGGAATCAAAGGTAGCTCTAGTCTATGGCCAAATGAATGAACCGCCGGGAGCTCGTATGAGAGTTGGTTTAACTGCCCTAACTATGGCAGAATATTTCCGAGATGTTAATAAGCAAGACGTGCTTCTATTCATCGATAATATCTTTCGTTTTGTTCAAGCAGGATCGGAGGTATCCGCTTTATTAGGGAGAATGCCCTCCGCAGTGGGTTATCAACCTACTCTTAGTACAGAAATGGGTTCTTTGCAAGAAAGAATTACTTCTACCAAAAAGGGATCTATAACTTCGATCCAAGCGGTTTATGTACCTGCGGACGATTTGACCGACCCTGCTCCTGCCACAACATTTGCACATTTGGATGCTACTACCGTACTTTCCAGAGGATTAGCTTCCAAGGGTATTTATCCAGCAGTAGATCCTTTAGATTCAACCTCAACTATGTTACAGCCTCGGATCGTTGGCAACGAACATTATGAAACTGCGCAAAGAGTTAAGCAAACTTTACAACGTTACAAAGAACTTCAGGACATTATCGCAATTCTTGGGTTGGATGAATTATCGGAGGAGGATCGTTTAACTGTAGCAAGAGCACGAAAAATTGAACGTTTCTTATCACAACCGTTCTTTGTGGCAGAAGTTTTTACCGGTTCTGCAGGAAAGTATGTTGGTCTTGCAGAAACAATTAGGGGATTTCAACTAATCCTTTCCGGAGAATTAGACGGCCTACCCGAACAGGCTTTTTATTTGGTGGGTAACATCGATGAAGCTAGCACGAAAGCTATAAACTTAGAAGAGGAGAACAAATTGAAGAAATGAAATTAAATCTTTATGTACTAACTCCTAAGCGAATTATTTGGGATTGTGAAGTGAAAGAAATCATTTTATCTACTAATAGTGGCCAAATTGGCGTATTACCAAACCACGCCCCCATTAACACAGCTGTAGATATGGGTCCTTTGAGAATACGCCTCCTCAACGACCAATGGTTAACGGCGGTTCTGTGGAGCGGTTTTGCGAGAATAGTTAATAATGAGATCATCATTTTAGGAAATGATGCGGAACTGGGTAGTGACATTGATCCGGAAGAAGCTCAACAGGCACTTGAAATAGCCGAAGCTAACTTGAGTAGAGCTGAGGGTACGAAAGAATTGGTTGAAGCGAAGCTAGCTCTCAGACGAGCTAGGATACGAGTCGAGGCTATCAATTGGATTCCCCCATCCAATTGAAGACAATCCAAAGGTTTAGTTGATACAAAGAAAAAGGGAAGAGGAGTAGAAAAAGTTATTAGATAGCGAAGCGAAGTAAGTCCAATGCTATCTAGTAATTTTTCTACCTACCTACCTACTATTGGATTTGAACCAATGACTCCCGCCGTATGAAAGCAATACTCTAACCACTGAGTTAAGTAGGCAATTTATCACCACAAAGGAAGACCCATTACTTCGATCGATTATAGATCGAATCCTTTTTATAAGCAATACTGCTCCGTTATTACTATGTTATATAGTAAGCAGATCAAAGGGATATCCTCTGGCATTAGAGAATATTCATCTTGACAAGAAATTATCTATATGTTAAGATATCTCTGACAAGGGCTATAGCTCAGTTCGGTAGAGCAACTCGCTTACACGTGCGCCAATGCTTTTCAAGGGAGCTTATTATGCAATGAACATAATTGATCTTATTGCAAAATCAATGTCTTACTTCATGGATTCGAGAGAATAGGAGAACAGTAGCCTGACAAACAGTCGGTTCAGTCCGATTCAGGTGTCAATTCAGGTGCCTAATCAAATAGAACCCTTATTGATTTGCTAGTTGATAAGGTAAATATCCAGCCCACTAAATGCTAGGCGTAATGAGGATAAGGGCCTCCAAAAAACTTCTTTTCGTTCTATGAACTTTAAGGTGTATGAAGTCTCATAGTCAACTCTTGCAGCGGAACGATAGAGACTCCATTTCACTTAGGTTGATTTAATTTAGGCCGGAGGCAGACCTAAGTCAAGGTAATCCTCCTTTGAAACACTTTGGTATTGCTCCTAGATAGATCATAATACAAATAATCAATCAGAGCACAGGGAGCCATCTCATTATCTTTCCGTAAAGAAAAACTATGGTGGACTAACTGATCTTTACATCAGTTGATGAAAGAGCCCAATGCAAAAAAATGCATGTTGAGTCTTTGAAACAGTTCGAATCATTTCGATAATAATCCGTTTGATCTGTTTTACCGAGAAGGTCTACGGTTCGAATCCGTATAGCCCTAATATGTCCTATTTTTAGATTTTAGGATAGAGATCCTATGTTTCCTTTAGTATAGTTTTCATTTTCTCATTAGTACTTGTTTATAGACTGGACGGTCGCTTGCGCCATAGAATAGAGATAAAAGCATTACCACAGGCTCATTCTTCGAAAATCATAGAGACAGGAAAAGAAAAACGAATTTCTATCAAATCAATAGAAGGAAGGATCCCTTACCCTATTTGAATTCCATCCTCCTTCAAATAGGATATGCTCTAAGTCCCTAGACTTCCCTATAATAACTGCAATGATTTTCTCCATCTTGCGAATTCCTACTTTGTTTGAAGTATATTACTTTGCTTATAGATACGTTATCTAAATCGATCTACTTTAAATAGAAAAATAGAAATAAAATCCAAAAATAAAGAAAGAGTAAATAAGAAAACAGAATATTCTGTCTCATAGTTCTGAAATAGAGTTCTTTATTTTTTCTTTTTAGAGTATTACTCCTCATTAGGCTGCATACATTAGTCATCCTATCTTAATTAGGTTCTAATT